AATGTGAGTTTTCTCCTTCCATATGTAAAAAGGGTATAAATAACTCAATCAAATTCCGTGAGGCTTCATGAAGTGCTTCTTTCGGAGTTAAACTTCCATTTGTCCATATTTCGAGAAAAAGTATCTCCTGTTTTTGATTTCCATTCCCATAAGAATGAATACTATGATTTGCATTTCGAACAGGCATGAATATAGCATCTATAGGATAACTTCCATCTTGAGAGTTATGTGGCGTTTTGATAAGATATCCACGATTTCTTTCGATTTCTAATCCAATACACAAGTTGATTGATTCCGTCAGACTAGCTATATGTTGTGTATTATCAATGATTTCTACATAAGGTGGTAAGGCAATATCTTTAGCCGTTACATATCCAGGACCTCTAACACAAATAGATGCGTCACAAGTTCCATATAAATTACTTTTTAATACAATTTCTTTTAAATTCATTAAAATTTCATGGACTGATTCTTGCATACCCACTATGGTAGAATATTCATGTGACACTTTATTCGATTTTACGCGTGTGATACATGTTCCTTCTATTTCTCCAAGCAAAGTTCTTCGCATCGCAATTCCTATTGTGTCGGCTTGACCTTTCATAAGTGGAGACAGAACAAAGCGCCCATAATAAAGACGTTTACTGTCTTTTCTTGATTCAACACACTTCCACTGGCGTGTCCGAGTAGATACTGCTATTTTCTCTCGAACCATAGTAATATTAATTGATCATTGAATCATTTATTTCTCTTGTTTTTCTTGACAGTCCTTTAACGTACATTTCTATATTCGTCTTTTTTTGGGGGGTCTACATCCATTATGTGGCATAGGGGTTACATCCCGTATAAAAGTTAATAGTATACCACTTCTGCGAATAGCTCGCAGTGCTGCGTCTCTTCCGAGACCAGGACCCTTTATCATGACTTCTGCTCGTTGCATACCTTGATCGACTACTGTACGAATAGCATTTCCTGCTGCGGTTTGAGCAGCAAAAGGCGTCCCTCTTTTCGTCCCCTTGAATCCACAAGTACCGGCAGAGGACCAAGAAACCACCCGCCCCCGTACATCTGTAATAGTGATAATGGTATTATTGAAACTGGCTTGAACATGAATAACTCCTTTTGGTATTCTACGCGCACTCCTACGTGACCCCATACGCCCATTTCTACGTGAACCGATTCGTGGTATAGCTTTTGCCATATTTTATCATTTCATAAATATAAGTCAGAGATCTATGGATATATCCATTTCATGTTACAAAAGATTCCTTATTTATTATCAGTTTCTTTAGTTCTTTAGCGAGTCTGATTATCCCTGTCTTTGTTTATGTTTCGGATTGGAACAAATTACTATAAGTCGTCCCCTCCTACGGATTACTCGACACTTTTCACAAATTTTACGGACAGAAGCTCTTTTTTTCATACTTGTCATTCCTTATTTTAAATTTGAATCAACTTCAGAATCTACTTCTTTGAAGACAATAGTTTCTTGATAATTTTTCATATTGATTCTCCTTAATTTCACATATTGATTCCCTTATTCCACGATTAAGGGGTGTTCAAACCATAAAATTTTTGAATCCTTGTTGCGGAGTCGAAAAATTATACACTCCCAGGTTGAATCATAACGGCTTACTTCAACTTTGACTCTATTTGGATAGATTTTGTGTATGAGAAAGATTACCACGATTAAGGGGTGTTCAAACCATAAAATTTTTGAATCCTTGTTGCGGAGTCGAAAAATTATACACTCCCAGGTTGAATCATAACGGCTTACTTCAACTTTGACTCTATTTGGATAGATTTTGTGTATGAGAAAGATTACCATATAGAACACAAAATTTCTCCGCCGATTCCTTGTAATCTAGCCTCTCGGTCGGTCATTATACCTCGAGAAGTGGATAGAATTATAATTCCCATCCCACCTAAAATTCTAGGAATTCGTTGATAGTTAGAATAGATTCGTAGACCCGGTCGACTGATTCGGTTTAAATTGAAAAGGTTTCTATAGGGCTTTTTTCGAGTCCTTTGGTGTCTCAGCGTTAAAACTAAAAAATTTTTATGCTTTTCGCGCTGTTTTCTCATATTTTCGATAAAACCTTCTCGTAAAAGTATTTTTACAACATTTTCGGTACTATTAGTCAATGTTATTCGAACCACTCTTTTTTGATCCATATAAGCATTTCGTATAGAGGTTAATATCTCAGCAATAGTGTCTCTACCCATTATGCCTAAAAATTTTATTAACTCATTATTTGATATAATCAACATGCTTTTTTGTTTATGAATAATTCAAGGTATATGCGTGAGATATAATCTATCTATTAATCTATTTTTTTTCAAATACCCTACTCTAAAATCTAAAAATAATTTTATAATACCTCGGGAGCTAAGGAAACTATTTTAGTAAAATTTAATTTTCTTAATTCGCGGGCGATTGCACCAAAAATTCGAGTTCCTCTTGGATTTCCTTCTTGATCAATAACAACTGCAGCATTGTCATCATATTGTATTATCATACCGTTGTCCCGTTTCAGTTCTTTACAAGTACGTACAATTACAGCTCTTACAACTTCTGATCTTTCTAGGGGCATATTTGGTACTGCGTCTTTGATCACAGCAATAATAATGTCACCAATATGAGCATATTGACGATTACTAGCACCTATGATTCGAATACACATCAATTCTCGGGCCCCGCTGTTATCGGCTACATTTAAAAGGGTTTGAGGTTGAATCATACTATTTTAAATTTTTTTCTTTCAATGCAAAGGACAAAGAAAAAAAAGAAATATTTTTTGTCTAAAAAGAAAAATTTAAAAATTTTTCATAATGAAGAACCTTTTTGTTAGTTGTTCTTTTTATACTTTATCCCGAAATAATGAATTGAGTTCGTATAGGCATTTTGGATGCGGCTACTGAAATCGCTCGTCTAGCTATATTTTCTGTTACTCCATTCATTTCATAAAGTATTCGACCTGGTTTAACAACAGCTACCCAATATTCGGGCGATCCTTTACCCGAACCCATACGTGTTTCTGCGGGTCTTATTGTAACTGGTTTGTCTGGAAATATTCGTACCCATATTTTTCCACCACGACGTACATTTCGTGTCATTGCTCGTCGACCTGCTTCTATTTGTCTGGATGTGATCCAAGCAGGTTCAATCGCTTGAAGAGCATATTTCCCGAAACAAATACGATTCCCCTGATAAGAAATTCCCTTCGTTCTTCCTCTATGTTGTTTACGGAATCTGGTTCTTTTTGGGTTATAGTTGATGTTTGTTTATGAATTCCATCTCTACTACAGAACCAGACGTGAGAATTTCTTCTCATCTGGCTCCTCGCGAATAAAAGGATTCAAAAAAAGAAAATTTTCGCGGGCGGATATTTACTCTTTTGTTTAATTTTTAGACTTTTTTTCACTTTCGAAGAATAGATCTATTCATCTCATCTGGACTTCGTTCCGCCATCCCGACCAGTGAATCAGTAAGATTTCCTTTTCCATAGAATCTTTTGCATTCACAGCTTCCATCGTTCCCATCGCTTCTTACTTAATGCTTAGGTCTGAATTTTACAATGGAGCTCGTTATGGAAGTTGTTCTTGAGTCAATTTTCTAAGTCTTTATTGGCTCGAAGCTCTTGATTTTTTTGTTGTGCTCTAGGAAGAATAAGAGTCATTTACTTAAGATGACTCTTGATTCATGCTATATTACACTGCCCTTTATAATTTATAAAATGACTTATCGACCTTACATTACTGGAATTCTATATCATTATCATTTTTTTCTCTCATCCTTCCGTTTATCTACATTTTTCTTCTATCTTTTTTTTACAAAGATTTTTTCAGAAACAAAAAAGATTTCAGTCGCTACAAAGGTATGATCATTATATTAAATTTTGGCTGATTTTTTAAATTGAGATAATGCGAAGTGATGAGGTAGTTAGTATTTATCTACTTATTTATTTTATTTATTCATACTGGGGAGCTGGGATAATCGTGTTTAATCCTAATTTAATCTTAACCCTAAAAAACCAACGAGTCACACACTAAGCATAGCAATTTTATCAAAAGGTCAGTCAAATTTTTATTCAACCCTATAAGAATTAGTTGATGGTTTTGAAAAAAATAAAAAGAATGGGGGGGTTTAATTTTAAAAAGTAAGATTTTAGTATTCCTTGTCGATAAATATCCAAATTTTTATCCCCAACACACCATAGATAGTTCGAGCACTATAGGAACAATAATCAATTTTAGCTCCAATGGTTTGTAGGGGAACTCTGCCTTCTCGTATCCATTCAACGCGTGCAATCTCTTTTCCATCAATCCGACCTGAAATTTGAATTTGAATGCCTTTTGTATCTGCTTGTTCGGTTAATTCAATAGCCTTTTTCATTGCTTTTCGAAATGAAACCCTATTTTTTAATTGTTCGGCTAGAAATTCTGCAAGAATAGTAGGATTTCCATAAGGTTTTGAAATCTTTTTGATAACAACGTTAAGTTTACGATTCATACAATTTAATTTTTTTTCTAAGGTTGTCTGTAATTCTTCGACTCCTCGTGATCTACTTTCTAATAATAGCTTTGGGAATCCCATAAATATTATGACCTGGATCAGATCGATTCTTTTTTGAATCTCTATACGTGCAATTCCCTCTATCGCAGAGGATATTCTCGTATTCTTTTGTACATAATTCTTGATACAGTCTCTTATTTTTTGATCCTCTTGTAGATGCTCTAAATAATTTTTGTGTTGTGCAAACCAAACAGAATGGTGACTTTGATTTGTACCAAGTCTGAAACCTAGTGGATTTATTTTTTGTCCCATATTCCCTCACTACTATACATATTATGAGAGCCTATAGTTGTATGTTTCTTTTTCCATCTCACCTTTTTTACGCTTTTTAAGGAATCTACTTCTCTATATTCATCATCAAAAGATATATCTTTCATTACGATACTTATATGACAAGTAGATTTTTTTACCGGATAACTACGAC